ACTTTACCATATTCCGAATTCAATGGTTTTAATAAATCGCCTACAATAGTCCGTCTTGGCCCAGATCTGGAACTACCCTCAATGGTTTGTGTAGCCATAAATCCTATTCCATGCATTGTTTGAGATCTGTTGACTTTGTATACGATTCCGTTGTAAATAAACTATCTTATCGTAGATCCATCGTGGTCTTGAAATCACTTAATAATGGAAACTGCAACTCTAGTCGCCATCTTCATATCTGGTTTACTTGTAAGCTTTACGGGGTATGCCTTATATACCGCCTTTGGGCAACCCTCTCAACAACTAAGAGATCCATTTGAGGAACACGGGGACTAGTTGAAATGATGGATGACCCTCCGATGGGGAGGGTCATCATTTCAATTCAGATAATGAAAAATCATTTCATTTTTTTATTCGGAACCTTAGGCGGTTCTCGAAAAAAGATAGCAAAAAATATTATCCCCAGAGTCGAGACCAACAGGAATGTATAAACCAATGCTTCCATAGATTCGATCGTGTTTTACAATTATAGCTTCCATACCTGTTCATTTGGGATCATTTCCCAGACAAGTAAAGGTCAAGAGTAATAGGTGATGATTCGAATTAATATTTATCCAGTACCCTATATGAAACATAGGCTAGACATACGAAAGAAATGTTGTATCAGACTACTTGTCTCCTTGTAGTTGGATCCCCCAGTTTTTGGAAGGCTCCAAATTCCACTTGAGCATCTAAATCCGGGTCGATACCAGCAAAAACATCTCTGAACAAGGTTCTAGCACCATGCCAAATGTGGCCTAAAAAGAAAAGCAAAGCAAACGAAGCATGTCCAAAAGTGAACCAACCCCTTGGACTACTACGAAAAACACCATCGGATTTCAAAGTAGCGCGATCCAATTCAAAAATTTCACCCAATTGGGCACGTCTAGCATATTTTTTCACAGTAGCAGGATCATTATAACTGACTCCATCGAGTTCACCACCATAGAACTCAACAGTTACACCCACTTGTTCGACACTATACTTAGATTCTGCCCTTCTAAAAGGAACATCGGCTCTCACAATTCCGTCTCCATCTACCAAAACTACCGGAAATGTTTCAAAGAAGGTAGGCATACGACGTACAAAAAGTTCATGCCCCTCTTTATCTCTAAAGACAGGGTGTCCTAACCACCCAACAGCTATTCCATCCCCGTTGTCCATTGAGCCGGCTCTGAACAATCCTCCTTTCGCCGGATTATTACCGATATAATCATAAAAAGCTAGTTTATCGGGAATTTTAGACCAAGATTCCGATAAACTCAGATTTTCAGCTAGCCCGGCGTTAACTCTTCGATATATTTCTTGCTGGAAATATCCCTGATCCCACTGATAACGAGTAGGACCAAATAATTCGATCGGAGTAGTCGCTGAACCATACCACATAGTTCCAGCAACAACGAAAGCTGCAAAAAACACAGCAGCGATACTACTGGAAAGCACAGTTTCAATATTGCCCATACGTAATGCTTTGTATAGACGTTGGGGCGGGCGGACACTAAGATGGAATAGACCCGCTAATATTCCCAAGGTGCCCGCTGCAATATGATGAGAAGCTATCCCCCCCGGAACAAAAGGATCAAAACCCTCCGCCCCCCATGAAGGATTTACAGGTTGCACTTTTCCGGTTAGCCCATAAGGATCAGACACCCATATTCCAGGGCCATACAAACCTGTTACATGAAATGCACCAAACCCAAAGCAAGCCACCCCAGATAAAAATAAATGAATTCCAAAGATCTTGGGCAAATCCAAAGAGGGTTTTCCCGTACGTTCATCACAGAATATTTCTAGATCCCAATACACCCAATGCCAGATAGCTGCCAAGAAGCACAAGCCAGAAAACACAATGTGTGCCCCGGCAACACCTTCGTAACTCCAAATACCCGGATTGGTTACAGTTCCTCCTGTAATACTCCAACCGCCCCATGAATTGGTTATTCCTAAACGAGTCATGAAGGGTATAACGAACATACCTTGTCGCCACATTGGATCAAGAACGGGATCAGAGGGATCAAAAACAGCTAATTCGTATAGAGCCATAGAACCGGCCCAACCAGAAACAAGAGCTGTATGCATTATATGGACAGAAAGCAAGCGACCAGGATCATTCAATACGACAGTATGAACACGATACCAAGGCAAACCCATGGAAATACCCCTTCATCAAAGAAAAATAGACACTATGTAACTTTGTCACATTGGAAAAGACTATGCTATGGACCTCATTCAGTGATTATCTCGGTGCAAGGGTTCACATTTATTACGTGCCGCAGGTGATAGTAATAATGGAACAATTCCGTTCTGTTCGCAGGAACAAAGAGAAGCAGATTTATTTTATACCCGATAAGTACCAATACGCAATGGGGGGATTGGTCCCATTTTTTTAAGTGAATCCATTAGATACTTGTTCATCATTCGAAGGATCCGCTCCGTCCCTAAGAATTTTATTTTTTTCATTCTGTCTTCCTACATGAGCCTTCCAATCTATGGATAAAATATGATAAACAGAAATATTATGAGGACAATAAACCCATTGTTACGTTTCCACATCAAAGTGAAGTATAGTACTTAACCCCGTTTTCTTTAATGTAATGCCCATTGGTGTTCCAAAAGTCCCTTTTCGGAGTCCTGGAGAGGAAGATGCAGTTTGGGTTGACATATAGTGCGACTTGTCGGACATATTGGGTCATATGGGATTTCCCCGTTCTCTCCCCTGATCGAGATATACTCTCTTTCGCCTAAGAAAGATTGATTGAATCATCAAATCAATTCAAAAATTCGGAGCGTGAAATGTGCAAATGGATCAATTCGTTTGAAAGATAAATATTATCTTATCAATTAGAAGAATCTATGGTTGACTTGGAACAATAAAATGAAGTATCCAGGCTCCGTTCAGAAAATACCAAATGGGTAATATTGATTACCACTTCTATCATCTATCAGAAATAAGACCGTAGGAGTGATCTCAAACCACTAATAAATATAAATACATCGAATACTTGGTTGGTGGAAGGGAAGGCATAAAAAAGTCGTAATAAAAAAATAAGTGGTACTGGGGTCATTTGTCCTATATGTGCAAATGGAATTCGGGCGAATCTTTACCCGGAGTAGAGCATAAACCTAAAATAAGTGAAGAGGCCCATTTAGGAACAAGAAAATGACATCGAGATTTGGATCTCGATGAAACAATACATCAATAAAAAGATGTTCAGTGAATTCTTTTTTGTAGGTTAGGAGGGCAAACCAAAACTCATTTTTGTGGAAAATGCAAATGAAAATAAACCCCTTCGTCAGGAAAACGCCTAAACTAAAAAGGAATAGGTCTGGAATCGACACATTGATTCTTTTTTTTCGAACTTTTTTGAACCGTATGTATCGAAAGGTGCGTGTACGGTTCCGCGGGGATACAATTTTTCCTAATCAACCGACTTCATCGAGAAAGATTACTTTTTTTAGGCCAAGGCGTTGATAGCGAAATTTCGAATCAACTTGTTGGTCTCATGGTATATCTCAGTATGGAAGATAATACCAGGGATCTCTATTTGTTTATAAATTCTCCCGGCGGATGGGTAATACCGGGAATAGCTATTTATGATGCTATGCAAATTGTTCCACCAGACGTACATACAATATGCATGGGATTAGCCGCTTCGATGGGATCTTTCATCCTGGTCGGAGGAGAATTTACCAAACGTCTAGCATTCCCTCACGCTCGGCGCCAATGAGTTTTTATTTGACTTGAAGAAAAAATAAGACTATGCCTTCGCCATATGGAATATATAAGTAATAATAGCATGGCACGTTTAGTTCGATATGAGCAAATCATTATTGCTTTTTCATAACATGATTATGTATCGAGATAGTAGTATGAAACAAAAGGTTAGTCCCGATTTGATCTTATTCCTATGTTATTTATCGGGGGTCCATTTCAGCGTCACAAACAACCCTTTTTCCTTACACAACAGGAGTCTGAATATTTCTAAGCATGAAAAGAAAGGGATCATTTTCCTTATCATTTTTCTTATTTAATCAGACTCAGACCAGAAAGAAACTTTGGGATTGCTGAATCATAGAAGAGAGATGAATATATTATCTAAAGCAACGGAACCATCATAGTATTTTTTTTGTTCCTACGAGGAGAAGGGTGGTAAATGGATCATCCAACGATTTGGATCTGATAGATCTATTTGTCTCTTTCTTTGATGTAAGAGAAGAGTAGATTCCATTGCGTAGCCGTATGCAATGTGCAAAAATTGCCTGTACGGTTTTCTATCTTTTTTTTTTTTTTATTTATTTTTATTCTTCTCGCTCTATTTTGCGAGATAGAGGAATCGTTCATTATGACATATTATAATCAGGGTTATGATCCACCAACCTGCTAGTTCTTTTTATGAGGCACAAGCAGGAGAATTTATCCTGGAAGCGGAAGAACTGTTGAAACTTCGCGAAATACTAACAAGAGTTTATGTACAAAGAACGGGCAAACCTTTATGGGTTGTATCTGAAGACATGGAAAGGGATGTTTTTATGTCAGCAACAGAAGCCCAAGCTCATGGCATTGTTGATCTTGTAGCAGTCGAAAATAGCGCGGATTTTGTGTAAATCGGTAATTCTACTTCGAACCATGATTCGAATCACGGTTCATTCGAATCATGGTTCGAAGTAGAATCTTCGACTCAAATGAAAGTAATTCATAATCATCAGGTTAGGATCGATCTAAACCAACCGATTCTATATACGATTCAGCATGCCAACTATTAAACAACTTATTAGAAACACAAGACAGCCAATGAGAAGTGTCACGAAATCTCCTGCTCTTCGAGGATGTCCTCAGCGTAGAGGAACATGTACTAGGGTGTATGTGTGACTCGTTCAGATCATGAACTGTGACCTAAACTAAACCTTTTTTCCAGTATCAATGACCAGTGCCAATGAAAATGAATGGGGTAGAATGGAAG